GAGTGGGATGCTGTATTTCCAGGATTGGATTTCATATTCGAATAAACCTCGTAATCGTAAGAAAGTAGGTTTTTTAGCTATGGACCTAGCAAAAGAAAAATTGAGATAGGTTCCTATAGTATTGGATTCCCCCCCTCACAATCGGACGTGAAGGTTTCCTCTCATCCGGCTCAAGTAGTTACACCAAATAAAGAAAGGGGTTCTTCTTCTTTTTAAACTTTGTTCGAGAAAACCCTACAAAAAGCTACTCTTTACTCAAGTTCCCAGTAAGGACCAGCCTTTCATTTATTCATTCTTATCTTTTTTTTCTTTTCACTCTAACCCTTTTTCCTTTCTTTTATGTTGTTTACGAAAAAAAGGAAATGTGAAGTTATTGAGTAGTCTACTTCCCCTCAAATGATGAATCCCCTGAAAGGAATATTGTGGGACTCGTAAAGGATTTATTTGTCTATATATTGTATTGTTACATTCGATCTTTTTTAGGTCTCTACTCACCTCGATGGTTATGTGCCATGATATCCCTTGAAGCATATATGCGATAGATAAGCTCCCGTAACCATGCCATATTCACTTGCGCTTGAGATTTTCTTTCTCAAAGAAATGGAATTTCTAATTCCACAAAAAGTCTTTTTTTCACGAGGTATAACTAACTATTCCTATATTATCTGTTACGGAATCGACCATGGATCAATTCCCCTTTTATTCCATTTTTAAGTCTTGAATGCACCCATAATTCTGAGCTTCATGTTCCTCCTCCCAAGATACATGTCAGAGCCGGGGGCATCCCAATCAGATTCAATGGGATGACAGTTTTTCAGTCCAAATCTGTCAAATGAAAATTTCGATCAAATCACACATCGCAATATACTAGGCCCTCTAATTCCCTAAGGGGTTTATCTAAAAGATTCGCAATATAACTAGGAAGACGTTTCAAATACCACACATGAGTCACTGGACATGTCAGTTTGATGTATCCCATTTGGTACCTTCGTATCCGAGAATCAACAAATTCCACCCCGCATTCTTCACAATATTTCGGGTCTTCTTTTTCAGCCCCAATCCCTCGGTAATTTCCACAAGCACAAATCCCACTTTTTATGGGTCCAAAAATTCTTTCACAAAACAATCCATCTTTCTCCGGTTTATTAGTTTTATAATGAAAAGTATAGGGTTTTGTCACCTCTCCAACTATCTCTCCATTGGGTAGAATTTTTTTTGCCCAAGCCTTGATTTGTTGAGGGGAAACTGGTCCAATTCGAAGTTGTTGATGTTTATACTGGTCGATCATAGAATAGAAATTCTGATTCATTGAGATCAAACTTCCTTCCTATTCATCTGGAAGTTCTTTTCAGATACAAGGAAATGATTCAGTTCCAGGGCCAAAGATCGTAGTTCTCGAACGAGCAATCGAAAAGATTCTGGAGCACCCTCTGGGTTAGGTACTGTTGATCCAATAATCGTAGCACCAAGTACTTCTTGACGAGCTCTAATATGATCAGATTTATAAGTAAGCATCTCTTGTAAAATATGAGCAACACCAAATCCCTCTAGAGCCCAAACTTCCATTTCTCCTACTCTTTGTCCCCCTTGTTTGGCCCTCCCTCTAAGGGGTTGTTGTGTAACAAGTGCGTAATGCCCACTGGAACGTCCATGGATTTTATCATCAACTTGATGAATTAATTTTAGGATATAGGACTTTCCTATTAGAACAGGTTGTTCAAAAAGATCTCCTGTTCTTCCATCAAAGATTCTGCTTTTTCCCGGATATTCGGGTTCAAATACCCATGGATTTTTTGTTTGCTTACTGGCTTCATATAATTCAGAAAACACTAGTTTTCTTGAGGCCTCTTGCTCATATCTCTCATCAAAGGGCCCTATTCTATAATGTTTCTTTAGCAGATCCCCCGCTAACCCGAGCGAACATTCAAATATCTGTCCCACATTCATTCGTGAGGGGACTCCTAATGGATTGAATACCATATCAACGGGCGTTCCATCTTGCAAATAGGGCATATCTTGTCTAGACAAAATCTTAGAAATTATACCCTTATTCCCATGCCTTCCAGCTACTTTATCACCTACTTTGATTTCACGTTTCTGTGAAATATATACACGAATCCTTTCTGGATTATAATTGGAAACCCCTTTTCTATGGATCCATCTCACATCAATAACTCGACCCCTTCCCCCTATAGGTAGTCTGAGAGAAGTTTCTTTTGAAGTGGATACCTGAATGCCAAGTATAGCTCGTAATAATCTATCCTCCGGGGCATATGAAGATTCGCTCGCTGTCTGAGGTGTTAATTTACCTACTAAGATATCACCTGTTTCTATCCAAGATCCCAGCATCACAATTCCATTTCTGTCTAAATTTCGGAGTAAACGAGCCTCTAAATGCGGAATATCCTTAGTGATTCTTTCAGGACCTTGGCTTGTTACATGAGTCTGAATTTCATATTTCCGGATGTGAAAAGAAGTATAAATATCTTCATAGACCAGACGTTCGCTAATTAGTACTGCGTCTTCAAAATTGTAACCTTCCCATGGCATATAAGCTACTAATACATTTTTTCCTAAAGCGAGTTCCCCACCAGCTGTAGCCGCACCACCCGCTAGAATTTGTCCCTTTTTAATGTATTTACCCCGCTTAACCTGAGTTTTTTGATGCATACAAGTATTTTTGTTTGAACGTTGATACATAACTAATGGAATGCTTAGAGTATCCCCATTACTTGAGAAAATGATCTTTTGAGTATCAGTATAAATGATTTTTCCCTTGCGTTCGGCTATAGCTGAAATCCCCGAATCTAGAGCCGTTTGGCCTTCCAACCCAGTTCCAACAATGCACTTCTCGGACCGAGAAAGGGGAACTGCTTGGCGCTGCATATTAGAACTCATTAAAGCTCGATTCGCATCATTATGCTCGATAAAAGGAATGAGGGAAGCTCCAATCGAAAAATATTGGAAGGGAAAAATGCTTCTAAGATGAATATCTTCCCATGCAATAGTCAGGAATTCTTGACGATATCGAGCAGGAACAACCTGTTGTTCTTGAATACCCCGATTCAAGGCCAAAGAATTTCCTGCTGCTACCATATAATATTCATCTCTATTTGGTGATAAATAAACCATCTGTGCCTCTTTTGATCTCTCAGATAATTTATAAAACGGACTCTCTATAGATCCCCAATAACCAACCTTCACATGAATAGCTAATGATCCGATAAGTCCAACATTGATTCCTTCGGACGTGTCAATAGGACAAATACGTCCATAGTGACTCGGGTGGATATCTCGTATCCGAAAACTAGCAGTTCGCCCCGTCAATCCTCCAGGACCCAAATAACTCCATTTTCGCCCATGAACAATTTGTGTCAACGGATTAGTTCGATCCAAAACTTGAGATAAAGGGTGTAGGCCAAAAAACGATTCATAAGTAGTTGTTAATGAAGTTGAAGTTACCAAATTTTGAGGAGTCGGTATCAATTTATGCCTGATTGCTCCACATATAGTTCCTCGAACCGTATTTTCTAAACGAACAAGAGCCAATCCGAATTGATCCTGTAATAGATCTGCTACAGAACGAATACGTTTATTTTTCAAGTGATTCATATCGTCAAGTGTACCCATTCCCAATCTCATTCCAATCAAATGATCCACAGCAGCCAATAGATCTCGTGGTAACAAAAAAGTATTGTTTGGGGGTATATCAAGATTCAGTCTCCGGTTCATATTTCGTCGACCAATCTTTCCTAATTCACATCTTTGTTGAAAGAATTTCTTTTGTAATTCCTTGCATAAGGACTCAGAAAATACCGGATCCCCCCCTACACAGGCAAATTGTTGATAAAACTCCAAAATAGCACTTTCTTTTGACCCAATATTTTTTTTCTCTTTATCATTCGGGAAAGACAAGAAAATCTCAGGGTAACAAACATTATCTAGAATTTCTCTTATATTCGAACCCATAGCTGATGATAGAACTAGAATAGATATTTTTTGTTTTCTACTTACACGGGCCCATATCCTTGCTTTTCTATCAATTTCTAATTCCGACCTTCCCCCCCAATCCGATATTATAGTACTGGTATAGACAGAAATTCCGTTATGTTCCAATTCTGAACGGTAGTAAATACCGGGACTTTGCAATATTTGGTTGATCACAATTCGGTATATTCCATTTACTATAGAGGTTCCAAAAGAATTCATTATAGGGATGTTTCCAATAAAAACGGTTTGTTCTTGCATATTTCTACCGGTTTTCCAAATTAAGACCGCGGGTACATATAATTCAGAAGAATATGTGAGTGATTCATACACAGCATCTCTTTCTTTTATCAAGGGCTCTACCAATTGATATGTTTCCACAAATAATTGAAATTCAATTTCTTGATCTCTATCTTCAATTTTTTGAAACTTATGAAATTCTTCCGTCAAGCCCTGATTAATGAACCTACAAAATCCCTCAAATTGTATCTGACTAAATCCAGGTATTGTGAACATTCCCTCATTTCCATTCTGGAGCATCTTAATCTGAAGTTTCCTCTTTATTGAAAAAATCCCATTATTGTCTTGGCTCACTATTCATCGAACCCTACCTATTGATCTAGCAATGATGGAATGGATATTCTGTTTACTGAATCACATAAAATTTTAGTCAACTCCATCCATATCCATATATATCATACATATGAACGGAAGCAAGACAGAGAAATGGAGGGCATTTTCGATGCAAATTCGAATTTGAGCTTGAGCCAGGTACAAATAGAAAGAAATGGAAATTGATAAAGCATTCCTGGGAAAAATTCTGTCACTTAGGCTGATGGAGTCTTTTATCGGATATCTAACTATACCTAATTCTTTTCTTATGATATTATGATCAGGGTACAAAAAAATAAAAGATCAATGAAATGTTAAAGCACGATGATCCTATATAGGGATAGGATATGTGCATCAGAAATAGACCCGGGTTCGGTATCTACGTATAAAAATATCTGTTCTGGAGTTTACACTGTTCTTTACACTGTTCTGGGGTTTACATATACACAGATATTTTATTATAATTAGAATTGATAATGATTAGTTGTAAATCAATTGGATTTTGCATCCATTAAGATAATACAAATGGAGATACAAAATTAAGAGCTGTTCACTCATTCAAAGTAAGAAAAGTAAGTAAGAGTCAAAGAGTAATAAGTAATATAGTTAATGAAATAAAGAGTGAATTATTCTAAATTGCCCTGCATTTTACAGTCTGTGCTGTGACCGGGGCCGGGAATCTTTTCACTTTTCTATAAAATCTAGAGAAAAGTGAAAAGAGAAGGTCAGTTTTTAAGCGACGCGTGTTTTGAGATAAAATCAATCGAAGAAAAGAATAGAAACGGGATCCAATAAAAGAGAGGAATTCTTTTTTGGAAAAAGATAAGTACAATGGGATTCAAGATCCAAAAATAAAAGGAATTAAGAAAGTAAAAAATTCAAATCAAAACAAAATGAGGAGAGGAATAGAAATAGAAGAATGATAATCTGAATAGAATAATCTGATCTAAGTATATACTAGAAAGATAAGAATATAGAATTTCTTTCTTTATCCATTTTGGATGGAATTTGGCGGCATGGCCAAGTGGTAAGGCGGGGGACTGCAAATCCTTTATCCCCAGTTCGAATCTGGGTGTCGCCTGAGAAACAAAAAAAGACTTGGAATTTCTTAATACTGTTGATCGAACTTGACGAATCCTTGTCCCGCAAAAGCATAGGCAAAGGCTAGGTCTGTCGATATTTTATTTTGAGAACCGACTGTCATCTTTTTTCTCAAAATCTGGGTTCTGAGTGTGGCTCAAACAGGTACCAATAAATCTGAAGCAACCCAATCTTCTTAATGATTGGTTTGGGCTATTCTGAATTGAATCAAATAAAAGAAATAGTGAGAATCATTCTGGGCATCAGAACTATGAAAGTAAGAATAAAGTCAGAAGTCGGAAATCTTGGTATACAAATAAAAAAGACTATAAAGACTCCCTAATTATTTTAATTTTACACTATAACTTCCTTCATATTGAAATATTGAGGGAGTGTCTACTAACTCTGTCTGCGATGAGATTATATTGGATAGGCTGATGGTAAATTCATTTAATAATTGTGGTAAAGAACTGATTTGTATCCAGACTCACTAGAGGCTCTGAGTGCTGCTCCTAAATTGAATCAGAATGGTTGAACGGCTCTTCTTTTTTTTTTTCTTATATCTTATATTTTCTATTTTTTTTTTTCTATTTTTTCTATTTCAATAGAATTCTATTGAATAAGAAATCTAGGAAATTCTTATGAGTGGATTTATGAAATTGTTTCCTAAAGAGCCGTAAGTAAGAATCCTATTTTGACTCTGCACCATTCATTCCACTATGATTATGAATCAATAATGGAATAATTCCTTCAATAGGGGACATCATTCACATGGATATAGTAAGTCTCGCTTGGGCTGCTTTAATGGTAGTGTTTACATTTTCTCTTTCACTTGTAGTATGGGGAAGGAGTGGGCTTTAGAGCTAGGAATATTACTAATTTAGTACTTTACTGAAAAATCTACTTGTATCAATTGTTATCGTTTTGCGAAAGCTTAAAAAAAAACTTGACTTGCTTGAGTTTATCTATATGAGTTTATCTATATCTATATATTCTTTATTAGTATTATTTATTAGTATTAGTAGTATTAGATTCTTCTATTTAATCCTCTATTAAATATTTTTCTTTTCTTATTCTATTTAGTATTAGATATTATCTAATATCTTCTATTTATAGAATATATGATATGGTATTTCTATGGTCTATTATGCCCGTACGATTCTTCCTACATTAATTCTTTCGAAGGGCCTCCGGATCCATATCCATAAGCATAAGAAGAGATAGAAAAAATCAGGAATTCAAGCAGTTGGGCTTGCAATTCTTTTGGGTTGATCGAAATGCATACAAATGGGTGTAGAGAAAAAATCGAAAATTCGAGTGCTATTTCATTTTGATGTACGTCTAATATATATTTAGATATAGAATAGATATCTATTGTCAATTTCTCTATATAAGAGAAAGCTTCTTTCTGTATACAATACAACTTTATGTTTTATGTACTAAGAATATGAATGAATATGAAATATTCTACAATACTCAATTCTATAGTATGGTAGAAAGAGCTATATATAGCTCTTTCTACCATACTATCTCAGATACTTCTGATTCTTTAAGATTTAAGACTTAAATAGAGTTTTAAACCTTTTCATTTCTTAAATCATTGATAAAAATGAATCATTCAAGTTTCATTCAAATTAATCATTTTGGCTGACTGTTTTGACGTATATGATAAGTAAAAAGGCAGTAGGAACTAAAATGAACAGCGCAGTAGCAATAAGCGCAAGAATATTGACTTCCATAATCTCTTTGTTTTCTTCTTTCACAATAATTCGGGATCTAATCCCATAGAGATGATAAAGTGGACTCCTATCAATTCAAAGG